AATGCCTATCCGAACTCAATTCATTATTTCAAGATAATAATTAGAACCAAAGGAAAGAGGTCTTTAGGAAGAAAAATAATTGCAATTGTAGGTTTCTTTTTTTTGTTGAATGCAGAATATTCTTTTTTTTTTTACTTCAAGCTTTTGACTGAAAGAACAGAAAAAATAAAAAAAAAAATGATTCAACCTCAAACCCATTTGAATGTAGCCGATAACAGCGGAGCCCGCCAATTGATGTGTATTCGAATCATAGGAGCCAGTAATCGACGATATGCTTATATTGGTGACATTGTTGTTGCTGTAATCAAGGAAGCAGTACCCAATACGTCTTTAGAAAGATCAGAAGTGATCAGAGCTGTAATTGTACGTACTTGTAAAGAACTCAAACGTAACAACGGCATGATAATACAGTATGATGATAATGCTGCGGTTGTGATTGATCAAGAAGGAAATCCAAAAGGAACTAGAATTTTTGGCGCAATCCCCCGGGAATTGAGACAGTTAAATTTCACTAAAATAGTTTCATTAGCACCTGAGGTATTATAAGCCGAAACCATGATATAGATATATCATTTGTGAATGAAATAGATTACTTAATAGATTATGTCTTACACATATACCTTCTGTAGTAATTAATTCTATTAATTATTAAATAATCATTTAATTCTATTAGTAGTATATTATATATATGTATATATAATTTTATATAAAAAAAAAAGATTTTCATATTTCAATCTCATATTTGAAAATAAATATCAAATATTGAATATATATTTTAAATAAAATTTCAGAAAAAAAAAGTAAAAAAAAAAAGGAGCATGTTGATTATATCGAAAGGAAAGGGCAACATAGATTTTCCTTTATTATGGGTAAGGACACCATCGCTGACATAATAACCTCCATACGAAATGCTGACATGAATAGAAGAGGAACGGTTCAAATACCATCTACTAACATCACTGAAAACATTGTAAAAATGCTTTTACGAGAGGGTTTTCTTGAAAACGTGAGAAAACATAGGGAAAGGGACAATTTTTTTTTAGTTTTAACTCTACGGTATAGAAGAAATAGAAAAGGATCATATAAAACGAGTTTGAATTTAAAACGGATCAGTACACCTGGTCTACGAATCTATTCGAATTATCAACAAATTCCAAGAATTTTAGGAGGGATGGGGATTGTAATTCTTTCTACTTCTAGAGGTATAATGACAGATCGAGAGGCTCGATTAGAAAGAATCGGCGGAGAAGTTTTATGTTATATATGGTAATCTTTCTGATATCCGAATTATATTATATGAAATGCAAAACTTCTATAAATTTTTGTGAAAAAAAAAAGAGAGAGAGAAAACACAGTCTCTGATATCACTCCTCATACTTTAATGAATACGTGAAAGGGGTTTAACAGGAATAGGAATAAAAAAACAAACGGATTCATGAGGGTTTAATTAAATTATTGAATAAATTTCCAGAGGTATGTTCCAGGTTCATTTTTATTTTCATAATGAAAATAAAATTCTAGACTATCTTTCTGAAAAGGTTCGACGTACTCTTCTTTTATACGTATACGACAGAGAAAGCGAAAATGAGAGTATAAGTTATTTTATTACACTCACCGTTTTTTCAGCCTCAACATTTTGGGGTACGATTTTAGAAGTTAAAAATTTAAGGAAACCATATTTTCTTCCAATTAAATGGATTCGGGATTAAGTTAAGGAATGACAAATATGAAAATAAGGGCCTCTGTTCGTAAAATTTGTGAAAAATGTCGATTGATCCGCAGGCGAGGGCGAATTATAGTAATTTGTTCCAATCCAAGACATAAACAAAGACAAGGATAATATTTCCACAAGAAAGGGCTTTCAATTATAAAGGACTGAATGCACAAATAACAATATTTAAAAGATTTAGAATTTCAATATAATATAAATTATACTAAATTACATAAAATTATATACGATTATATATAAATCATATTATTTACATTAAGATATATAGTATATAAGATATATAGTAACATATTTGAATATATGCAAATTTCAAATTATTGAAATTCTAAATTATATTTATATATATATTATAACTATTATAAGTATAATAGATATTTTTTATATTTTAAATAAATCAGAAATTCCATTTTTGGTAATTGTATTCTATATTACTAGAATATAGAATACATAGATATCGAATACAATTAATATTGTATTAATTGTAGTTTCTAATTAAAAAAAAGAAATAAAGCATCCGTTTTTGACATGAAATGGATATATCCATATACCTCGGACTTCTATTTATGAAATAACAAAAAGATAATAAGATATGGCAAAACCTATACCAAAAATTGGTTCGCGTAAAAATGGACGTATTGGTTCTCGTAAGCATACTCGTAAAATACCAAAGGGAGTTATTCATGTTCAAGCAAGTTTCAACAATACCATTGTGACTGTTACAGATGTACGGGGTCGGGTCATTTCGTGGTCCTCTGCTGGTACTTGTGGATT